GTTAATGTAGCTTATTGAGTTAAAGCAAGGCACTGAAAATGCCTAGAAGAGTCATAAGACTCCATAAACACAAAGGTTTGGTCCTGGCCTTCCTATTAGTTATTAACAGAATTACACATGCAAGCCTCCACATCCCGGTGAAGATGCCCTCTAAATCCATAAACGATTAAAAGGAGCGGGCATCAGGCACACTAAATAAGTAGCCCATAACGCCTTGCTCAACCACACCCCCACGGGATACAGCAGTGATAAAAATTAAGCCATGAACGAAAGTTTGACTAAGCCATGTTAATATTAAGAGTTGGTAAATTTCGTGCCAGCCACCGCGGTCATACGATTAACCCAAATTAATAGGCTCACGGCGTAAAACGTGCTAAGGATTACAAAACACTAAAGTTAAAATTTAACCAGGCCGTAAAAAGCTACTGTTAATATAAAATATACCACGAAAGTGACTTTATTATCTCCAACAACACGATAGCTGGGACCCAAACTGGGATTAGATACCCCACTATGCCCAGCCCTAAACACAAACAATTTACACAACAAAATTGTCTGCCAGAGAACTACTAGCAACAGCCTAAAACTCAAAGGACTTGGCGGTGCTTTACATCCCTCTAGAGGAGCCTGTTCTGTAAATCGATAAACCCCGATAAACCTCACCACTCCTAGCTAAACCAGTCTATATACCGCCATCTTCAGCAAACCCTTAAAAGGAAGAAAAGTAAGCACAATAATATTACATAAAAAAGTTAGGTCAAGGTGTAACCCATGGAGTGGGAAGAAATGGGCTACATTTTCTTATCAAGAATACACTCACGAAAGTTTTCATGAAAACTGAAAACTAAAGGTGGATTTAGTAGTAAATTAAGAATAGAGAGCTTAATTGAATAGGGCCATGAAGCACGCACACACCGCCCGTCACCCTCCTCAAGCGACACATTCAGTCATTACATAATACAAACTAAACTAAAGCAAGAGGAGATAAGTCGTAACAAGGTAAGCGTACTGGAAAGTGTGCTTGGATAAATCAAAGTGTAGCTTAACCAAAGCACCTGGCTTACACCCAGAAGATTTCATACAATATGACCACTTTGAACTAAAGCTAGCCCAACCACCCACTAACCCAACTACTACGACATCCCTCAATCAAAACATTTAACCACACATTACAGTATAGGAGATAGAAATTCTACTTGGAGCTATAGAGAAAGTACCGCAAGGGAATGATGAAAGAAAATTCAAAGTAATAAACAGCAAAGACTACCCCTTATACCTTTTGCATAATGAGCTAGCTAGAACAATTTAGCGAAGAGACCTTAAGCTAACTCCCCCGAAACCAGACGAGCTACCTATGAGCAATCCACAGGGATAAACTCATCTATGTCGCAAAATAGTGAGAAGACTTACAGGTAGAGGTGAAAAGCCTAACGAGCCTGGTGATAGCTGGTTGCCCAGAATAGAATCTTAGTTCAACTTTAAATTTACCTAAAAACCCAAAAATTATAATGTAAATTTAAAATATAGTCTAAAAAGGTACAGCTTTTTAGAACAAGGAAACAACCTTGCTTAGAGAGTAAAATTAAACAAAACCATAGTAGGCCTAAAAGCAGCCACCAATTAAGAAAGCGTTCAAGCTCAACAATATAACTCCCTTAATCCCAAAAATCCTAACCAACTCCTAACGTACTACTGGGCTAATCTATTTAACAATAGAAGCAATAATGCTAGTATGAGTAACAAGAAGTACTTCTCCTTGCACAAGCTTATAACAGTCAACGAATGCCCGCTGATAGTTAACAACACGATAAAAATAAACCACCAATAAAACATCTATCAGACCAATTGTTAGTCCAACACAGGCGTGCAGTAAGGAAAGATTAAAAGAAGTAAAAGGAACTCGGCAAACACAAACCCCGCCTGTTTACCAAAAACATCACCTCCAGCATACCCAGTATTGGAGGCACTGCCTGCCCAGTGACATTAGTTTAACGGCCGCGGTATCCTGACCGTGCAAAGGTAGCATAATCATTTGTTCTCTAAATAAGGACTTGTATGAATGGCCACACGAGGGTTTAACTGTCTCTTACTTCCAATCAGTGAAATTGACCCCCCCGTGAAGAGGCGGGGATGAACTAATAAGACGAGAAGACCCTATGGAGCTTTAATTAACTAACCCATAGTAAGAACACTTAACCACCAACCAGGTCTAACAAGACCTTACTAATGGGTTAGCAATTTAGGTTGGGGTGACCTCGGAGAATAAAACAACCTCCGAGTGATACAAGCGCAGACAAACCAGTCAAAGCATCCTATCATTTATTGATCCAATAACTTGATCAACGGAACAAGTTACCCTAGGGATAACAGCGCAATCCTATTTGAGAGTCCATATCAACAATAGGGTTTACGACCTCGATGTTGGATCAGGACATCCCGATGGTGCAGCAGCTATCAAGGGTTCGTTTGTTCAACGATTAAAGTCCTACGTGATCTGAGTTCAGACCGGAGTAATCCAGGTCGGTTTCTATCTATTACAGCAACTTCTCCCAGTACGAAAGGACAAGAGAAGTAAGGCCCACTCTACTGGAATGCCTTAGGACTAATAGATGATATAATCTTAATCTAGCCAGTCTATCTAATCCATAACCCTAGAAATAGGGTTTGTTAGGGTGGCAGAGCCCAGTAATTGCGTAAAACTTAAACTTTTATCCCCAGAGGTTCAAATCCTCTTCCTAACATTATGTTTATAATTAACATCATTTCACTGATCGTACCTATTCTACTCGCTATAGCCTTCCTGACATTAGTAGAGCGAAAAGTCCTAGGTTACATACAACTTCGTAAAGGCCCAAACGTCGTAGGCCCCTACGGCCTTCTACAACCCATTGCAGACGCCGTAAAACTTTTCACTAAAGAACCCCTACGGCCTCTAACATCATCAATTACTATATTCGTAATAGCTCCTATTCTAGCCTTGACATTGGCCCTAACCATATGAATTCCACTACCTATGCCCTACCCCCTCATCAACATAAACCTAGGAGTCTTGTTTATACTAGCAATATCAAGCCTAGCCGTCTACTCCATCCTGTGATCCGGTTGGGCTTCAAACTCAAAATACGCCCTAATTGGAGCCCTCCGAGCTGTAGCTCAGACAATTTCCTACGAGGTAACACTAGCCATCATTCTTCTATCAGTATTACTAATAAATGGCTCCTTCACCCTGTCTACACTAATCACCACACAAGAGCACCTATGACTAATCCTCCCTGCATGACCCCTAGCCATGATATGGTTTATCTCAACACTAGCAGAAACCAACCGCGCTCCATTCGACCTGACAGAAGGAGAATCAGAACTAGTCTCTGGATTTAACGTTGAATATGCAGCCGGACCATTCGCCCTATTCTTCCTAGCAGAATACACCAATATTATTATAATAAATGTCCTCACAACTATCCTATTCTTCGGCGCATTCCACACCCCCTACCTACCGGAGTTATACTCCGTCAACTTCACCATAAAGACACTCCTACTAACCATCTCCTTCCTATGAATCCGAGCATCTTACCCACGATTCCGCTATGACCAACTAATACACTTACTATGAAAAAATTTCCTCCCTCTAACCCTAGCCCTATGCATATGACACATAGCCTTACCCATCATAACAGCAAGCATTCCACCCCAAACATAAGAAATATGTCTGACAAAAGAGTTACTTTGATAGAGTAAATTATAGAGGTTCAAGCCCTCTTATTTCTAGAACTATAGGAATCGAACCTAATCCTAAGAACTCAAAAATCTTCGTGCTACCAAACTTACACCAAATTCTACAGTAAGGTCAGCTAAATAAGCTATCGGGCCCATACCCCGAAAATGTTGGTTCATCCCCTTCCCGTACTAATTAAACCCCCTATCCTCGCTGTCGTCATATCGACCGTTATCTCAGGCACTATCATAGTATTAATCAGTTCCCACTGATTAACAATCTGAATCGGATTTGAAATGAACATACTAGCTATCATCCCCATTCTAATAAAAAAATTTAACCCGCGAGCCATGGAAGCCTCAACAAAATACTTTCTTACCCAAGCCACCGCATCCATGCTCCTTATGCTAGGGATTATCATCAACCTACTACTAACAGGGCAATGAACAGTACTAAACATACCCAGTCCAATCGCATCAAACATAATAACAGCAGCCCTAGCAATAAAACTAGGATTATCCCCCTTCCATTTCTGAGTACCCGAAGTAACTCAAGGAGTCCCAATATCATCAGGAATAATCCTACTCACCTGACAAAAAATCGCCCCCTTATCTATCCTATACCAAATCGCCCCATCCATAAACCCAAACCTACTAATAGCCATAGCCATCATATCCGTTCTAGTAGGAGGCTGAGGAGGCCTTAACCAAACACAACTACGAAAAATCCTAGCATACTCATCAATCGCCCATATAGGGTGAATAATCGCTGTAACAACGTACAACCCGACCCTAATATTACTAAACCTTACAATTTACATCACGATAACACTCGGAACCTTCATATTATTTATACTTAACTCATCCACAACCACCCTGTCACTATCCCACACATGGAATAAACTCCCACTAATCGCCTCACTAATCTTAATAACCATACTATCGCTAGGAGGCCTACCTCCCCTCTCAGGCTTTATCCCCAAGTGAATAATCATCCATGAACTCACGAAAAATGACATAGCCATCATAGCAACATTCATAGCAATAACAGCTCTACTGAACCTATACTTTTACATACGACTAACGTACGCAACAGCACTGACAATATTCCCCTCAACTAACATTATAAAAATAAAATGACAATTCGAAAGCACAAAAAACACAACCCTACTCCCCCCGCTAATCATAATCTCAACCATACTACTCCCACTAACCCCAATAGTACTAACGCTATTCTAGAAGTTTAGGTTAAAAAGACCAAGGGCCTTCAAAGCCCTAAGTAAGTGCCATCCACTTAACTCCTGAACCCGCCCTAAGGACTGCAAGAACTCACCTCACATCTACTGAACGCAAATCAGTCACTTTAATTAAGCTAAGCCCTTTCTAGATTGGTGGGCTATCATCCCACGAAACTTTAGTTAACAGCTAAATACCCTAGACAACTGGCTTCAATCTACTTCTCCCGCCGCGAAGAAAAAAAAGGCGGGAGAAGCCCCGGCAGGGTTGAAGCTGCTTCTTTGAATTTGCAATTCAACGTGAAATTTCACCACAGGACTTGGCAAAAAGGGGACTTAAACCCCTATTCTTAGATTTACAGTCTAATGCCCTTATCAGCCATTTTACCTATGTTCATAAATCGATGATTATTCTCCACAAATCACAAAGACATCGGCACCCTTTACCTTTTATTTGGCGCATGAGCCGGGATAGTGGGCACTGCATTAAGCCTATTGATTCGCGCTGAATTGGGTCAACCTGGTGCTCTACTGGGAGATGACCAAATTTATAATGTGATTGTAACCGCCCATGCATTTGTAATGATTTTCTTCATAGTGATGCCAATTATAATTGGGGGCTTCGGAAACTGACTAGTGCCCTTAATAATCGGTGCGCCTGACATGGCGTTCCCACGTATAAACAACATAAGCTTCTGACTTCTACCTCCTTCTTTCCTTCTACTTTTAGCCTCTTCCATGGTGGAAGCAGGTGCAGGAACAGGATGAACTGTATACCCCCCTCTAGCGGGAAATCTAGCACACGCAGGAGCATCCGTAGACCTGACAATCTTTTCTCTACACCTGGCAGGTGTCTCGTCTATCTTGGGGGCCATCAACTTTATTACAACTATCATCAATATGAAGCCTCCCGCAATATCGCAATACCAAACCCCTCTATTCGTATGATCCGTCCTAATCACAGCCGTACTTCTACTCCTATCCCTACCAGTATTAGCAGCCGGCATTACTATACTACTTACAGACCGAAATCTAAATACTACCTTTTTCGACCCCGCCGGAGGAGGGGACCCCATCCTGTATCAACACCTGTTTTGATTTTTTGGGCACCCCGAGGTATACATCTTAATTTTACCAGGATTTGGAATCATCTCGCATGTTGTAACATATTACTCAGGAAAGAAGGAACCATTCGGTTACATGGGCATGGTTTGAGCAATAATATCTATTGGGTTCTTGGGATTCATTGTATGAGCCCATCACATGTTTACCGTGGGGATGGACGTTGACACACGAGCATACTTCACCTCAGCCACTATAATTATCGCAATTCCAACAGGGGTAAAAGTATTTAGCTGACTAGCTACCCTCCATGGGGGAAACATTAAATGATCACCGGCCATACTGTGAGCCTTAGGCTTTATCTTTCTTTTCACAGTAGGCGGTTTAACAGGCATTGTGCTATCAAACTCATCACTAGATATCGTTCTCCACGACACATATTATGTAGTAGCCCACTTCCATTACGTCCTCTCAATGGGAGCGGTTTTCGCAATCATAGGCGGATTCGTCCACTGATTCCCCTTATTCACAGGTTATACACTAAACGATATTTGAGCAAAAATTCACTTCACGATCATATTCGTGGGAGTAAACATGACGTTCTTCCCCCAACACTTCCTAGGCCTATCAGGTATACCTCGACGATACTCCGACTACCCAGATGCCTACACCACATGAAACACAGTATCTTCCATAGGTTCATTCATTTCATTAACTGCGGTCATGCTAATAATCTTCATAATTTGAGAAGCATTCGCATCCAAACGAGAAGTACTAACTGTAGAACTCACCTCAACAAATATTGAATGACTACACGGATGTCCTCCTCCATACCACACATTCGAAGAGCCAACCTACGTATTATCAAAATAAGAAAGGAAGGAATCGAACCCCCTAGGATTGGTTTCAAGCCAATATCATAACCATTATGTCTTTCTCGATAAAGAGATATTAGTAAAAATTACATGACTTTGTCAAAGTCAAATTATAGGTGAAAATCCTTTATGTCTCTATGGCGTACCCTTTCCAATTAGGCCTTCAGGATGCAACCTCCCCCATCATAGAGGAGCTACTACACTTCCATGACCACACCCTAATAATTGTATTCTTGATTAGCTCTCTTGTTCTCTACATCATTTCACTTATACTAACCACTAAATTAACACATACTAGTACTATAGACGCCCAAGAAGTTGAAACAGTTTGAACCATCTTGCCTGCTATTATTCTAATTCTAATCGCTCTACCTTCACTACGAATCCTTTACATAATAGACGAGATCAACAATCCTTCACTGACTGTAAAAACCATAGGTCACCAATGATACTGAAGTTATGAATACACGGACTACGAAGACCTAAACTTCGATTCTTACATGATCCCCACCCAAGAACTAAAACCCGGAGAGCTGCGATTGTTAGAAGTAGACAACCGAGTGGTCCTTCCAATAGAGGTAACAATTCGCATATTAATCTCATCCGAAGACGTACTGCACTCGTGAGCCGTACCATCCCTAGGGCTAAAAACTGATGCTATCCCAGGGCGTCTTAACCAAACTACCCTTATGGCTATACGTCCAGGACTGTACTACGGCCAGTGCTCCGAAATTTGTGGCTCCAACCACAGCTTTATACCCATCGTTCTCGAACTAGTGCCCTTATCCCACTTCGAAAAATGATCTGCCTCAATACTATAAATTCATTGAGAAGCTAAATAGCATTAACCTTTTAAGTTAAAGACTGAGAGTGCAAACCTCTCCTCAATGGCATGCCACAACTAGACACCTCGACATGATTCATCACGATCCTGTCAATAATTATTACCCTGTTCTTCATATTTCAACTAAAAGTAGCAAAATACAACTTTCCAGAGAACCCTGAGCCAAAACTAATACCCATATCAAAATCCACAACACCTTGAGAAAAAAAATGAACGAAAATTTATTCTCCTCTTTCATTACCCCTACAATAATAGGACTCCCTATCGTTATCGCCATCACCATATTCCCAAGCATCATATTTCCCTCACCAAGCCGGTTGATCAACAACCGGCTCATCTCCATCCAACAGTGATTGGTTCAACTAACATCGAAACAAATACTGTCTATTCACAATCAAAAAGGACAAACCTGAGCACTAATATTAATATCCCTAATTCTATTTATTGGCTCCACCAATCTACTAGGCCTCCTACCGCACTCATTCACTCCCACCACGCAACTATCCCTAAATCTGGGCATAGCTATCCCCCTATGAGCGGGCACAGTAATTACTGGCTTCCGGCATAAAACAAAGGCCTCTTTAGCCCACTTCCTACCACAAGGAACACCACTTCCTCTAATTCCCATGCTTGTAGTCATTGAAACCATCAGTCTATTCATTCAACCCATAGCCCTGGCCGTACGACTAACAGCCAATATCACTGCAGGTCACTTATTAATTCACCTAATTGGGGGAGCCACCCTAGCTTTAATGAGTATCAGCACTATCACGGCCATAGTGACCTTCACCATCCTCATCCTTCTAACCATCTTAGAGTTTGCAGTAGCCCTTATCCAAGCCTACGTCTTTACTTTACTAGTAAGCCTGTACCTACACGATAACACTTAATGACCCACCAAACTCACTCATATCACATAGTTAACCCAAGCCCATGACCACTAACAGGAGCTCTCTCTGCTCTCCTTATGACATCAGGATTAGTAATATGATTCCACTTTAACTCAATAGCCCTCCTAACTCTAGGCATAACAACCAACTTATTAACCATATTCCAGTGATGACGAGATGTAGTCCGAGAAGGAACATTCCAGGGCCATCACACTCCCACCGTCCAAAAAGGCCTGCGATACGGAATAATCCTTTTCATCGTATCGGAGGTCTTTTTCTTCGCAGGTTTCTTCTGAGCCTTCTATCACTCGAGCCTAGCACCGACACCCGAACTGGGAGGTTGTTGACCGCCTACAGGCATTACACCCTTAAATCCACTGGAAGTGCCACTACTCAACACCTCAGTCCTTCTAGCCTCCGGAGTTTCTATCACCTGAGCCCATCATAGCCTAATAGAAGGCAATCGCAAACACATACTTCAAGCATTATTCATTACAATCTCCCTAGGCTTATACTTTACCCTTCTGCAAGCCTCAGAATACTATGAAGCACCCTTCACAATCTCCGACGGAATCTACGGTTCCACATTCTTCATAGCCACAGGGTTCCACGGACTACACGTCATCATTGGCTCTACTTTCCTCATTGTATGCTTCCTACGACAACTAAACTTCCACTTCACATCTAACCACCATTTCGGATTCGAAGCAGCCGCTTGGTACTGACACTTCGTAGACGTCGTGTGATTATTCCTGTACGTTTCCATCTATTGATGAGGATCTTATTTCTCTAGTATCAACAAGTACAGTTGACTTCCAATTAACCAGTTCTGGTAACAACCCAGAGAGAAATAATAAACATAGTTCTAACCCTACTTATTAATGCATCCTTGGCATCACTACTTGTCCTGATCGCATTCTGACTACCTCAACTAAACATCTATGCAGAAAAGGCAAGCCCTTACGAGTGCGGCTTTGACCCCCTAGGATCAGCACGCCTGCCTTTCTCCATAAAGTTCTTCCTAGTAGCCATCACATTCTTACTATTCGACCTAGAAATTGCACTACTCCTACCATTGCCATGAGCCTCCCAATCAGTCAACCTAAAAACAACACTCACCATGGCGCTAGCGTTAATCTCCTTACTAGCACTGAGCCTAGCCTACGAATGAACTGAGGAAGGCCTAGAATGAAATGAATAGTGATAATTAGTTTAACCAAAACAAATGATTTCGACTCATTAGATTGTAACTCATATTACAATTATCAAATGTCCATAGTGTACATCAACATCTTCTTAGCCTTTATTCTATCCTTCATGGGGCTACTTATCTACCGATCCCACCTAATATCTTCTCTACTCTGCCTTGAGGGCATGATGTTATCCCTCTTCGTCATAATAACAGTGACTATCCTGACCAACCACCTCACACTGGCTAGCATGACCTCTATTATTCTTCTCGTATTCGCCGCTTGTGAGGCTGCGTTAGGATTATCTCTACTGGTCATAATCTCCAACACATACGGAACGGACTACGTACAAAACTTAAATCTACTACAATGCTAAAAATCATTGTCCCAACTATAATGCTAATCCCCCTAACGTGACTATCAAAGCCTAGCATAATTTGAATCAACACAACAGCGTACAGCATGCTAATTAGTCTTATCGGCCTGACATACCTTAATCAATTCACGGATAACAACCTAAACTTCTCCCTACTATTCTTTACCGACTCCCTATCAGCACCCCTGCTGGTGCTCACAACATGGCTCCTTCCCCTAATACTCATAGCAAGCCAACACCACTTATCAAAAGAAACCCTTACCCGAAAAAAACTTTACATTACAATACTAGTCACACTTCAACTGCTCCTAATCATGACATTCACCGCCACAGAATTAATCATATTCTATATTCTATTTGAAGCCACACTAATACCAACACTAATCATTATTACTCGATGGGGCAACCAAACAGAACGCTTGAACGCGGGCCTGTACTTCCTGTTCTACACCCTAGTAGGATCCCTGCCCCTCCTAATTGCACTACTATGACTCCAAAATAACCTAGGCACCCTAAACCTGCTAGTGATCCAATATTGAACACAACCTCTATTAAGCTCATGATCAAACACCTTACTATGATTAGCATGCATAATAGCATTCATGGTAAAAATACCTTTGTACGGTCTTCACTTATGACTCCCAAAAGCCCATGTAGAGGCCCCCATCGCTGGCTCCATAGTCCTCGCGGCCGTGCTCCTAAAACTAGGCGGGTATGGGATAATACGAATCACTATCCTATTGAACCCACTGACGGACTTCATAGCATACCCTTTCATGATATTATCCCTCTGGGGAATAATCATAACCAGCTCCATCTGTCTACGCCAAACAGACCTAAAATCTCTGATCGCTTACTCCTCTGTAAGCCACATGGCCTTAGTAATCGTAGCAGTACTCATCCAATCACCATGAAGCTACATGGGAGCAACAGCTCTAATAATCGCTCACGGCCTAACATCATCCATACTATTCTGTCTGGCCAACTCTAACTATGAACGCATTCACAGCCGTACTATAATCCTTGCACGAGGACTACAAACACTCCTACCACTAATAGCCGCATGATGACTACTCGCCAGCTTGACCAATCTAGCACTACCACCCACAATCAATCTAGTAGGGGAACTGTTCGTAGTTATAGCCTCATTTTCATGGTCCAACATTACCATCATCCTAATAGGAATCAACATCACTATTACCGCCCTATACTCCCTATACATGCTAATTACCACCCAACGTGGAAAATACACGCATCACGTCAAAAACATTAAGCCATCCTTTACACGAGAAAACTCCTTAATGTCCCTCCATTTGCTACCCCTACTACTCCTCTCTCTTAATCCTAAAGTTATCCTTGGCCCCATCTACTGTAAATATAGTTTAACAAAAACATTAGATTGTGAATCTAACAATAAAAGCTTAAACCTTTTTATTTACCGAGAAAGTATAATGCAGGAACTGCTAACTCATGCTTCCATGTATAAAAACATGGCTTTTTCAACTTTTAAAGGATAGTAGTAATCCGTTGGTCTTAGGAACCAAAAAATTGGTGCAACTCCAAATAAAAGTAATTAACTTATTTACTTCCTCAATCCTAGTAACACTATTTATACTAACTCTTCCCATCATGATAGCCAACACCTCTATATACATCAGCAAACTCTACCCACGATACGTAAAAACAACCATCTCATACGCTTTCATAATCAGCCTAATCCCCACGATAATATTCCTGCACCTGGGACAAGACACAATAATTTCAAACTGACATTGAATCACTATCCAAACTATAAAACTGTCCCTCAGCTTCAAATTCGACTACTTCTCAATAATCTTTGTACCAGTGGCACTATTTGTCACATGATCAATCATGGAATTCTCAATCTGATATATACACTCAGACCCCTACATCAATCGATTCTTCAAATACCTACTCCTATTCCTCATCACCATAATAATTCTGGTTACTGCCAACAACATATTTCAACTATTCATTGGCTGAGAAGGAGTAGGTATCATATCGTTTCTACTCATCGGCTGATGATACGGACGAACGGACGCAAACACAGCTGCACTACAAGCCATCCTGTACAACCGTATCGGGGACGTAGGGTTTATTATAGCAATAGCCTGATTCCTGACTAACCTGAACACATGAGACCTTCAACAAATCTTTATGACTAACCATGAGAACCTAAATATTCCCCTCATTGGTTTAATATTGGCAGCCACCGGAAAATCCGCACAATTCGGCCTCCACCCATGATTGCCCTCGGCCATAGAAGGCCCTACCCCCGTATCAGCCCTATTGCACTCAAGCACTATAGTTGTAGCAGGGGTATTTCTCCTAATCCGATTTCACCCCCTAATAGAACATAACAAAACCTTACAGACCATCACACTATGCCTAGGGGCGATCACAACCCTATTCACAGCAATCTGTGCCCTAACACAAAACGACATCAAAAAAATCGTCGCTTTCTCTACCTCCAGCCAACTTGGTCTGATAATCGTAACCATTGGCATCAACCAACCCTATCTAGCATTCCTCCATATTTGTACACACGCATTCTTCAAAGCCATGCTGTTCATGTGCTCCGGATCAATTATCCATAGCCTGAACGATGAACAGGACATCCGAAAGATAGGAGGACTATTTAAGGCACTACCATTCACCACCACCTCCCTAATTGTCGGAAGCCTGGCACTCACAGGAATACCTTTCCTAACAGGATTCTATTCCAAAGACCTAATCATTGAGACCGCCAACACGTCGTATACCAACGCCTGAGCCCTACTAATAACTCTCGTCGCCACATCCATAACAGCCGCCTATAGCACTCGAATCATATTCTTTGCGCTCCTAGGACAGCCCCGCTTTAGCCCTATTATCACAATCAACGAGAATGATCCACACCTAATCAATTCCATCAAACGTCTCTTATTTGGGAGCATCTTCGCAGGATTCTTAATCTCCTACAACATTACACCCACCACCACCCCACAGATAACTATGCCTCATTATCTCAAAATAATAGCCCTCATCGTAACCATTTTAGGTTTCATCCTGGCACTAGAACTCAACCTTATAATACAGAGCCTAAAATTCAAGTACCCTTCAGGCCTATTTAAATTCTCAAACATACTAGGCTACTTTCCCACTATCATTCACCGCTTAATACCCAAAACAAACCTACTTATAGGCCAGAAATCAGCGTCAACACTACTAGACATAACCTGAATAGAAAAAATCCTACCAAAATCCATCTCCCATTTCCAAATAAAATCCTCAATCGCCGTTTCAAACCAAAAGGGTTTAATCAAATTATACTTTATATCCTTCATACTCACCCTAACCCTCAGCCTACTTACACTTAGTTTCCACGGGTAACTTCCATAATCACCAACACCCCAATGAAAAGCGACCAGCCAGTGACAATAACAAGCCAAGTCCCATAACTATATAAAGCCGCAATCCCCATGGCCTCCTCACTAAAAAACCCTGAATCACCCGTGTCATAAATAACTCAGTCACCTGCCCCGTTAAATTTTAACACAACTTCAACCTCAACATCATCACCCTTCAGAATATAACAAGCAGTCAATAGCTCAGATAATAAACCAACAATGAAAGCACCTAAAACGGCCTTATTAGAAGCCCAAACCTCAGGATATTGCTCAGTGGCCATAGCAGTAGTATAACCAAAAACAACCAACATACCCCCCAAGTAAATCAAGAACACCATTAACCCCAGAAAAGACCCTCCAAAACTTAACACAATTCCACAACCAACAGCACCACTAACAATTAAAACAAGCCCACCGTAGATAGGAGAGGGTTTTGAAGAAAACCCTACAAAACTAACTACAAAAATAACGCTTAGAATGAATACAATGTATGTCATCATTATTCCTACATGGAATTTAACCATGACCAGTGACATGAAAAATCACCGTTGTATTTCAACTATAAGAACATTAATGACCAACATTCGTAAAACTCACCCACTAGCTAAAATCATCAACAATTCATTCATCGACTTACCTACTCCATCAAACATTTCCGCATGATGAAATTTCGGCTCCCTCCTTGGAATCTGTCTGATCCTACAGATTCTTACAGGTTTATTTCTAGCCATACACTACACATCAGACACAGCCACAGCCTTCTCATCAGTCACCCACATTTGCCGAGACGTCAACTACGGCTGGATTATCCGATATATACATGCTAACGGGGCTTCCATATTCTTCATCTGCCTGTTCCTGCACGTCGGACGGGGTTTATACTACGGATCTTATATATACCCCGAAACATGGAACATTGGCATCATCCTATTATTCGCGGTTATAGCAACAGCATTCATAGGTTACGTTCTGCCATGAGGGCAAATATCCTTTTGAGGTGCAACCGTAATTACCAACTTGCTGTCAGCCATCCCCTACATCGGAACCAGTCTTGTAGAGTGAATCTGAGGAGGATTCTCGGTAGACAAAGCCACCCTAACGCGATTCTTCGCCTTCCACTTCATCCTGCCATTCATTGTCTCAGCATTAGCAGCAGTACACCTTCTATTCCTCCACGAAACAGGATCTAATAACCCCTCAGGGATCCCCTCCGACTCTGACAAAATCCCATTCCACCCATACTACACCATCAAAGACATCTTAGGCGCCCTATTCCTAATCCTAGTGCTCATAATACTAGTACTATTCTCACCCGACCTGCTGGGAGACCCAGACAACTACATCCCCGCCAACCCACTCAACACACCACCCCATATTAAACCCGAATGATACTTCCTGTTCGCATATGCAATCCTACGATCCATCCCCAATAAGCTAGGAGGGGTACTAGCCCTAGTCTTCTCCATCCTAATCCTGGCAATTGTCCCATTACTTCACACTTCAAAACAACGAGGCATGATATTCCGCCCACTCAGCCAGTGCTTATTTTGACTACTAGTGGCCGACCTCCTCACCTTAACCTGAATCGGAGGACAGCCCGTAGAACACCCATTCATCATCATCGGCCAACTAGCCTCAATCCTCTACTTCGCAATCCTTCTAATCCTTATGCCAGCCGTTAGCATTATTGAAAACAACCTATTAAAATGAAGAGTCTTTGTAGTATATTAATTACTTTGGTCTTGTAAACCAAAAATGGAGAGCCCCATCTCCCTAAGACTCAAGGAAGAAGCAACAGCCCCGCCATCAGCACCCAAAGCTGACATTCTAACTAAACTATTCCCTGATTTCCTCTCCCCATGCCTTAATTCATATATTTAATAACATTTACTGTGCCTCCCCAGTATGTACTTTTTTCCCCACCCCTATGTACATCGTGCATTACTGGTTTGCCCCATGCATATAAGCATGTACATACTATGCTTGACTTTGCATTCGTGCACTTCACTTAGATCACGAGCTTAATCACCAAGCCTCGAGAAACCATCAACCCTTGCCCGATGTGTACCTCTTCTCGCTCCGGGCCCATAACATGTGGGGGTTTCTAGACTGAAACTATACCTGGCATCTGGTTCTTACTTCAGGGCCATGAAAGTCCTCAATCCAATCCTACTAACCCTTCAAATGGGACATCTCGATGGACTAATGACTAATCAGCCCATGATCACACATAACTGTGGTGTCATGCATTTGGTATCTTTTAATTTTTAGGGGGGGGGAACTGGTATCACTCAGCTATGGCCGTAAAGGCCTCGTAGCAGTCAAATAATTTGTAGCTGGACTTATCCTTCATCATTTATCCGCATCGCACAGCCATAAGGTGCTATTCAGTCAATGGTCACAGGACATACACACACGTACACACACACATACACATACACGTACACACATACACGTACACACACACACGTACACACACACATACACACACACGTACACACACACATACACACACACGTACACACACACATACACACACACGTACACACACACATACACACACACGTACACACACACATACACATACACGTACACACACACACACACATACACACACACATACACGTACACGTACACGTACACACATCCAACAAATAAAGACTAATTTAAATCAAACCCCCCTTACCCCCCGTAACCTCAAAAGTATACAAGTACCCATAATTGTCCTGCCAAACCCCGAAAACAGAACTAAGCACATGCAACATATATCAGAAGTCACTCGTCTGGCGCCACATACATATCAATCTTTATTGTCAGTTTATTCATTTTTTCTATTCAAGGAAGCTATCTATAGATGCGAATACCCTCCCTCACACCCCCCTATCAGCCTTCCACCGCCGTTACAACCAGATGCTCCACTTTCACCT